CAAAAACTCCCCTTTTTGTTTCTGGGCAAGGGGATCAAAAAGGTTTCGTTTATCTTTTTGTTTTATTTTTCTTTATTCATCAAGCAAAAGAAAGGGGTATTTCCATTATTTTAACTAGTACCAATTGATGGTAGAGAGACATATATAAATTAGTATAATTATAATTATTGAGAGCATTCAACACTTCAAGAAAGAGATACTGTAAGGGGTTTCCGCTTTTTGTCAATTAATCTCCCATTAACTGGTGTAGTAAAATGGAATAGGATAGCGTATAATACGTTTGCCAAGAGTACCTATATATACTTTTCTTTCTATGAAGTTAAGGAATTGAAAAAAGAAAGTTCGAATCCAACCAAGGAAAGAGGATATTTAAAAAATAAAGATAAAATTAGTCTTCCCTAATGAATATGCGCTTTTAAAAGATTAGAGTCGATGTCGAAGAAAAAACTCGTAAGAAAATTTAAATAGTATAGTTAAGTTAATTTTTTGGAATATTTTAGTTTTTTTACTGGGACTCGTCTTTATTACATTCCATTTCTTTGTTTTCCAAAAAGATGATAAACTCTTAAAAAATTTTAAAAATTTCAAATTGAACTTCGTACTTGTTAAACTTCGTACTTGTTTTCTCTATTTGATTTCTATTGTTTATTTAAGGTTCTTTAGAAACTATTTTTGTAAACAATCGAAGTATAAAAGGTTTTTTATGATACTTCATCAGATGATTGTATAAGGAAAGTAAAGTACTTGGTTGTAGAAAAGAAAGCGGGGAAAAAAATCATAAATAAATATTTTTTGATTGGATCAGGAATCTCATTATGTATTTGGTGTGGATAAAAGATCTTCCTATGTTATACTATTAAATTCTTGATGATGAATCGATTTTATAGCTCCGATATTGTTATTCATGATATTTATTTCATTCGATATCATCAAAATCTAATTCATCTGAGTGAGTTTACAAGCGAAATATTTCTCATCTCTATGGGATTAAATCCCGAGATATTCCAAAGAAAAAAAATAAAAAATAAACGATTAAATTATGGAAGTCAATATTCTTGCATTTATTGCTACTGCACTCTTCATTCTCGTTCCTACTGCTTTTTTGCTTATAATTTACGTAAAAACGGTTAGTCAAAATAATTAATTTGAATACAATTTGACTATCAATGAAAAAAAAAAGGATTTCTATTTATCGTCTTAAATGAAAGGAATACATTAGACTCAGTAGTAGTAGTATCCTAAGGGGCCCGCTAATATGGTAGAAAGAGATCTCTTTCTACCATACTAGCCATTATGGTTATTGTAATGTATAAAGATACAAGTGAAATATCTTAATATAAAGGAATCCACCTATATCTCTCTTTTTCTTTATAAATGTCAATATAAATAACATAGAATATGAAATGTATGTACATACTTTCTCAATTTAATTTGTTTGTTTGATCCATTTAATACAGATAATGCGAATTCGATGGAAACTTCTTCAGATTTCTAAAAGGGGTTACCCCATGAATGGTTAACGGTGTAAACCCTGATATAAAAATATAAAATGAGTCAATAAAACAAAACATAAATTTCTAAAAAAAAAAAAAAAAATTGCTGACGGGTCTAGAAAACTAAAAAAATTGATACAGGTTGATAGAGTTTGATTATGACCGCAATTAGGAGTACTTCTAGAGTCCACTTCTTCCCCACACTACGAGAGAGAGGGAAAATGTAAAAACTACCATTAAACCAGCCCATGCGAGACTTACTATATCCATGTGAATTCTGTCCCCTATTTCTATGAATATGAAGAAACTATTCCATTATTGTTCACTAATAATAGTGAAATCACTGGTGCAGAGTCAAAAAAAGGGAGAGGTATTTGGTCACCATTGATTAACTACTCCAAAAGATCCACTTATCTTATAATGAGTTATTCTTATTATAGAATTTCTAGTAGAATCGACAAGATGTAAACACAAGTAAACGGACACTTTTCGAAGTATCCAAGGAATCTGACTCACATGTGGAAAGAATAAGACTTTTTCTTTCGTTTATCGTTTTTTATTTTTGGAAGTAAAACGAAAGGCAATTCTTCATCTAATCTAATATGGATTGAATGTCTGAGCATTCCGAGACTTTCATGAGTCTGTATCAAAAGTATCTTAGGTCCTTTCCAAAACTATTAAATTAATTCCCTCTCTGGCTATCCAATCTAATTGAAGACTCAGACGGATTTCCCTCCACTACTTTTAGTTTTCCTTAAATCTGATAGGAAAAACTTTAGGTTAGAGAATAGAACCTCGAGAGCCAGGGGCTTAGAATCACTAAAAGAAAGTATCAAGAGTCTTTTCCTACGTTTGTTATATTATAATAGGGGATTTCAAGTCTGTTATTGAGGCGGCACCCGGATTTGAACTGGGGAAAAAGGATTTGCAGTCCCCCGCCTTACCACTCGGCCATGCCGCCAAAATGATAGAAACTAGATTAAAATTTTCTCTTTTTTTTTTTTTCA